AAAACGGAAGAATTATAAATTTCCAAAATAATAGATAGGAATATCGCAAATAGAGCCATTGCGACTCCCATAAGTGGTGTAGTCCCCCAGCCCGGAGCTACTTTACCATATTCCGAATTCAATGGTTTCAATAAATTCCCTACGGTAGTTTGTCTTGGCCTAGATCTAGAACTACCCTCAACGGTTTGTGTAGCCATAAATCCTATTTAATCATTGGTTGAGATCTGTTGACTTTGTATACCATTCCGTTGTAGTTGTAAATAAACTATCTTATCGTAGATCCGTTGTGATCTTGAAATTATCTAAAAATGGAAACAGCAACCCTAGTCGCCATCTTCATATCTGGTTTACTTGTAAGCTTTACGGGGTACGCCTTATATACCGCTTTTGGGCAACCCTCTCAACAATTAAGAGATCCATTCGAAGAACACGGGGACTAGACTAGTTGAAGTAATGAGCCGCCCGATATGGTAGGCTCATTACTTCAGTTGATATAATGAAAAATCATTTCATTTTTTAGTCGGAACCTTAGGTGGTTCTCGAAAAAAGATAGCGAAAAAAATTATCCCTAAAGTCGAGACTAAAAGGAAGGTATAAACCAATGCTTCCATAGATTCGATCGTGGTTTACAATTATAGCTTTCACACCTATTCGTTTGAGTGAGGTCGTTTACCATATCATATAAAAAAGGGAAAGAATCAAAGAAAAGAAGGTGATTCAAGTCAATATTTCTCGAGTACCCTATTCAAATAAAAAAAAAAAATAGAAGCGAAAGATACCAGAGCAATCTTGTATCAAACTGCTTGTCTCCTTGTAGTTGGGTCTCCAAGTTTTTGGAATGCTCCAAATTCCACTTGAGCATCCAAATCTGGATCAATACCAGCAAAAACATCTCTGAACAAGGTTCTAGCGCCATGCCAAATGTGTCCGAAAAAGAAGAGCAAAGCAAACGAAGCATGCCCAAAAGTGAACCAACCCCTTGGACTACTACGAAAAACACCATCGGATTTCAAAGTAGCCCGGTCTAATTCAAAAATTTCACCTAATTGTGCACGTCTAGCATATTTTTTTACAGTAGCAGGATCACTATAACTGACTCCATTGAGTTCGCCACCATAGAACTCAACAGTTACACCTACTTGTTCAACACTATACTTTGATTCTGCCCTTCGAAAAGGAACATCTGCCCTCACAATTCCGTCTCCATCTACCAAAACTACCGGGAATGTTTCAAAAAAAGTAGGCATACGACGTACAAAAAGCTCGCGCCCTTCTTTATCTCTAAAGACGGGGTGGCCTAACCATCCAACAGCTATTCCATCCCCACTGTCCATTGAACCCGCTCTGAATAATCCCCCTTTTGCCGGATTATTACCAATGTAATCATAAAAAGCTAATTTTTCGGGAATTTTAGACCAAGCTTCCGATAAACTCAGATTTTCGGCTAGTCCGGCACCAATTCTTCGATATATTTCTTGCTGGAAGTATCCCTGATCCCACTGATAACGAGTGGGACCAAATAACTCGATTGGGGTAGTTGCTGAACCATACCACATAGTTCCAGCAACAACAAAAGCTGCAAAAAAAACAGCAGCGATACTACTAGAAAGTACAGTTTCAATATTGCCCATACGTAATCCTTTGTATAGACGTTGAGGCGGACGGACACTAAGATGGAATAGGCCCGCTAATATGCCCAGTGTACCCGCTGCAATATGATGAGAAGCGATTCCTCCCGGAATAAAAGGATCAAAACCTTCCGCGCCCCACGCTGGGCTTACAGATTGTACTTTTCCAGTTAGTCCATAAGGATCGGACACCCATATTCCAGGACCATATAAACCTGTTACATGAAATGCGCCAAAGCCAAAGCAAGCCACCCCTGAGAGAAATAAATGAATTCCAAAGATCTTGGGCAAATCCAAAGAGGGTTTTCCCGTACGTTCATCACAGAATATTTCTAGGTCCCAATACACCCAATGCCATATGGCCGCCAAAAAGCACAAGCCAGAAAACACAATATGTGCACCTGCTACGCCTTCATAACTCCAAATACCTGAATTCGTTACAGTTCCTCCTGAAATACTCCAACCACCCCACGAATTGGTTATTCCTAAACGAGTCATGAAGGGTAGAACGAACATACCTTGTCTCCACATTGGATCAAGAACGGGGTCAGAGGGATCAAAAACCGCTAATTCGTATAGAGCCATAGAACCGGCCCAACCAGAAACTAGAGCCGTATGCATTATATGGACAGAAAGCAATCGACCGGGATCATTCAATACGACAGTATGAACACGATACCAAGGCAAACCCATGGAAATACCCCTTTATCAAAGAAAAATAGACACTATGTAACTTTATCGCATTGGAATATACTATGTACTTTTGAGCGGATTCTGTATGAGAAAAGGTTACTATTTATTCTATTCCGTTTAAAATAACGGAAGAATTCTGTTCGTAAGAACAAAGAGAAGCAGATCTATTCTATACCCGATAAGTACCAATACGCAATGGGAGCATCGGTCCCATTTTGTGGGAACGAATGGATGGATACTTGTTTATTATTAGAACGATTGATCCCTTCATTAAAATTTGTATTTATTCATTCTCTCTTTCTCTAAAAACCTTCCCATTTATGTATAAACTAGTAGAATAAACAGAAAAAAATGATGAAGACAATAAACTCATTCTTACGTTTCCGTATTAAAGTGAAGTATAGTACTTAATTTTTTTCTTTAATTTAATGCCCATTGGTGTTCCAAAAGTACCTTTTCGGAGTCCTGGAGAGGAAGATGCAGTTTGGGTTGACGTATAGTGCGACTTGTCAGACATATTGGGTCATATGGGATTTACCCGTTTTCTCCCCCGATCGAGATATCCTCTGTTTCGCCCAAGAAATATTGTATTGATTGGTTCTTCAATCATTCGGAGCGTGAAGTGAAATTGGATCAATTTCTATTGAGGATCAATATTATCAATTAGAAGAATTTATGGTTGACTTGGACTAAAAAAATCAAATATCCAGGCTCCGTTCAGAAAATACCAAACAAATTGGTAATAGTAATATATGTACAATTACCGCTTGTAGCATAGACGATTCGTAATATTTAATTCAATTATAGGAGTGATCTCAAACTGACATGCCAACCAATATGATGAATACATCGAATAGTTTGGGAGAGGCATAAAACGAATTTTTAAAGTCGTAGCAAAAAGAAATGGTACTGAGATTATTTGTCCTATATGTGCAAATAGAATTCGGATAGATCTTTCCCCGGAGTAGAACATGAACCTAAAAGAATTGAAAGGACCCATTCAGGAACAAGAAAATGACATCGTGATTTGAATCTCGACGAAACAATACATCAATGAAAGGTTAATACAAAAAATGAAGTTCAGTAAATTCTTTTTTTTTTTTTTAGGGATATGGAAGGGAGCCAAAACTTATGTTTTTTTTTGAAAAATAGAAGAAAAACCCCTTTATTTTCATTAGAAAAACGGAAATCTGTTACAAAAAAAAGAGATAGGATTGGAATCGACACATTGATTCTTTTTTCACAATTTTTTTGAACCGTATGCATCCAAAGATGCGCGTACGGTTCAAAGGGGATACAATTTTGTCCTAATCAACCGACTTTATCGAGAAAGATTACTTTTTTTAGGCCAAGAAGTTGATAGTGAGATCTCAAATCAACTTGTTGGTCTCATGGTATATCTCAGTATAGAAGATGATACTAGGGATCTTTATTTGTTTATAAACTCTCCCGGCGGATGGGTAATACCAGGAATAGCCATTTATGATACTATGCAATTTGTTTCGCCCGATGTGCATACAATTTGCATGGGATTAGCCGCTTCAATGGGATCTTTCATTCTGGTCGGAGGAGAAATTACCAAACGTCTAGCATTCCCTCACGCTTGGCGCCAATGAGTTTTTATTTGAAAAAAAAAAGAAGAAGACTATGCCTTCGCCATATCGAATGTGAATAATATGAAAAATAGGTAATAATAGCATGGCACTTCGAGTTCGATATGAACAAACTAGTATTGTTTTTCCTAACATGAGATTTTGTATCGAGATAGTAGTATGAAACAAAGGTTATTCCGATTTGATCTTATGTGTCAGGAGTACATTTCAGCGTCACAAACCATTTTTCTTCCACACCAGAAGTCTCTTTATCTTTATGATAGTTACGTTACGAAAGAAAGAGTACGAAAATGAAAAAAAAAAGAAACTTTGGGATTGCTAAATCACAGACGAGATAAATATAGAAAGCAACAGAACCATCATAGTATTTTTTGACTCCTACAATACGAAAGGAAGGGTGGTAAATGGATCATTCAACGATCTGGATCGGATGGATTCTATTTTTTTCTTCGATAGAATAGAAATTGAAGAGAAGGGAGGAAGAAATGCCATTGCAGAGCCGTATGCAATGCACAAAAGATGCCTGTACGGCTGTTCCATTCTATTTGTTTTTTTTTTCTTCTTGTTTTTTTATCCCTTACTTTAGCCCAATCCTGCAAGATAGAAGAACCGTTCATGCATGATGTTATATCAATATTATCAGGGTCATGATTCACCAACCTGCTAGTTCTTTTTATGAGGCACAAGCGGGGGAATTTATCCTGGAAGCGGAAGAACTACTGAAACTTCGCGAAACCCTCACAAAGGTTTATGTACAAAGAACGGGCAACCCTTTATGGGTTATATCCGAAGACATGGAAAGGGATGTTTTTATGTCAGCAACAGAAGCCCAAGCTCATGGTATTGTTGATCTTGTAGCGGTCGAAAATGAAAATACTGGAGATTTCGTGTAAATACATGATTCCGTTTCAAATCAGAATTCGAATTTTTCGTGATTTGATATTGAATAGAAATAATTCATAATCATCAATCATCAGGTTAAGATCGATCTAAACCAACTTATTTTATTATATATATGTATGATATGCCGACAATTAAACAACTTATTAGAAACACAAGACAGCCAATAAGAAAAATCACGAAATCCCCCGCACTTCGAGGATGTCCTCAGCGTCGGGGAACATGTACTAGGGTGTATGTGCGACTCGTTTAGATCATGAGTTCGAACAAACGAAACCATTTTTCCAGTGCCAATCACCAATAGGATAGATAGAGTGGAAAAAGCCATTTTTACTATCTAAAAATGAGGATGAGGATCTATCATATACCTATATTTTTTGTGTATGAAATTTATGGTTTCCATTGGTGCAAATCCAATCATCTCAATTTGAGATGAAAAGCAATTCCCCATTGGTAGCAAATAGTTATCCATTAAGCGGAGGAAATAGTACTACAAGAAGCAAAAAGGTTATGCTCCCTTTCTTGAAAGAACGGACTAACAAGGTCAGCTACCTAGCCAACTTTCATAATTAAATGCCGTCACTGTATGGATAGCCTTTTTTGTGAAAAGATCTATTACTGTATAATTGATTGGTAGAGCCAAAGAGAGTGAACTATACAAGTTTACAATAACATTTGATTAAATGAAAGAAGAGGCTCCGGTGTATAGAGAGGACCTCACCGTTTATGAAATAACCATAGAAACGATGGAACCCACTATTTTTTGCTTTTATTTAATATTGTTAGAATTTCTTATTTCTAGGTATTTTACCTGGAAGGATTCAAAATAGTGGTTGGGAAGGTCATAGTAGCAAAAGCCATTGGAATTTATATTTTATATATCGGAATAATCCGTTTTGTTATTAATCAACCGGGGGATAAAAGGATGACTGAAAGAAGAGAAATCAATTAGTTATTCATTCATTAAAGTGTAATTTGATTCAATGACCAGAGTTAGACGAGGATATATAGCTCGGAGACGTCGAACAAAAATTCGTTTATTTGCATCAACCTTTATAGGGGCGCATTCAAGACTTACTCGAACCATTACTCAACAGAAAATGAGAGCTTTGGTTTCCTCTCATCGAGATAGGGGCAGGCAAAAGAGGGACTTTCGTCGTTTGTGGATCGCTCGGATAAATGCAGCGGCTCGTGAGAAAGGGGTATTCTATAGTTATAGTAGATTAATACACAATCTGTACAAGAAGCAATTACTTCTTAATCGTAAAATACTTGCGCAAATAGCTATATCAAATAAAAATTGTCTTTACATGATTTCCAATAAAATTATGAAATAAAAGACATTCTAAAGTCATATATAGGAATGATTGAAACCGAATTGCATTCCCCGGAGAATGGACTCCGGGAAGATAGAATAAAAAAAATTCAGATAAGATAAGTAGTAGAAATGAACGAACATCTTTCAAAAAAAAAAAGATTTATTCTTTCCCTATTTGTTGTTTCTTATAACACAACAATCAAATCTGGATTTGAGGCTTTTCGAACAAAACATCAATCTGAGCTTGAATTCCGATTGAAGTTTTGAATCAATGGAAGAGTATATCTATTTGTTTCTGGTTCTAGGACCGGTAGTTCTAGGGATTGACTCGGCTCTCTCAAACTGTTTTTCATTATTAAGAAAAGGTAACAAAGATAAAATACGAGCTTGTTTTATAGCAATAGTAATTAATCGTTGTTGTTTCAAGGTCAATCTATTCACCCGTCTAGATAATATTTTTCCTTGTTCACTAATAAATCGACTAATTAAACTCATGTTTCTATAATCAATTCGATCCCCCGATTCAATTGGGGGAAAACGCCTACGAAAAGCTCGCTTGGATTTACGAAAAGGTTGCTTGGATTTATCCATGGTTTATTCCTTATCTCTAAAATTCTATTTCTTTATTTTCTTTATTCATTTCAGATCCGACCGAAATAGGTTTTTTTTGTATATTCTATATTTTTATTTGTATATTATATATATATATATGTTTATGTTAAGTTCTTCCTTTTCCTGCCCCCTTGAAAGATCAAACACAGGTTCGATTTATTTCTTTATTTCCCCATGAATCCTATGCTTGTGACAATATCGACAAAATTTTCTCAAGTCTAATCGACTGGGTGTATTGTGCCGATTCTTTTGAGTAATATATCTAGAAATGCCTGGCGATTCCTTATTGACACCATTTTGGACACAACTGGTACATTCCAAAATAACTCTAACTCGGATATCTTTACCCTTAGCCATGAACCCCCTTTGTATTTTTGTTTGATCAACTTAACTCTTCTGTTTTCGACCCGAACCTAAGAAGACGAAAAGAACAAAAAAGAAAAAAAAATCAATATCAATAGAAGTTACTAATTAGAAATTCCATTTCTAAATATTTTGTTGTAATTCTAATTAATATTAATAGAATATTATTATATATATAGTAATAATGTAAGTAATACAATTTTTTTCTAACTATCAATTATTCCTATCCTAATCTCAGTATTTCATTTAAGTATCTTTTTTTTATGCTATGATTTCGTGGAGCTTTTTTTTTACCTTAGACTGAACCCCCCTTTCTATTTCTGTTCTCCAAAATGGGATCTTAGATCCACCGGATTTTTGCTGAGGTTCAATATACTTTTTCTTTCTCTTTCCTTCCTATCCTAAAGAACTGAAAAAAAGGGGGACTAAGTTTAAGTTTTAGTCACGTCACGTAGAATTGTATCTCAAATTTTCTTCATTTTTTTCGCATATTATATTTATTATATTAATAATATTAATAACTAATACTAATAATCTAGAAAAAAGGGAATGACAAAGCATCCGGGAATAAACGATTAATTTCTATCAATAGACCCGCTAAAGACCCAAACCATAGAGTAGTTAGCACAGGCGCTGTGGAAAGATATGTTTTTATATCTCGCATTGAAAATCCTCCTTATTTATTGTAATACATATATGGTCAGATGCTGTAGTTCAAGATCATTTGTATTTTTTTGTACGGAATTCCTAACAAAAATGGATATGTACAATGAACAGTAGATAAGATTTTCCTACCCCTGTCCCTAAAAAAGAAAAAGAGACCCTCTTCTTCCTAAGCAAAATAGTCATCTTTTTTATACGTTAGGTTTCAGATGTATATAATTCTTTTATTATATGAAACCAAAAAGAAGAAATGACAAGAAAATTGTATATGGATCGAGGAAAAAATAACGATGTGGAAAACAAGACATGGATTTTGTACAATGACACTGTACAAAAATTTTGTAAAAGGGATGTAGCGCAGCTTGGTAGCGCGTTTGTTTTGGGTACAAAATGTCACGGGTTCAAATCCTGTCATCCCTACCTATTACTTTTCCTATGGGTGGTAACGAGGGATTAATTGACTGGGATCTGAGTGAGATCAATTAAATAAAATTGGACATAATCTTTCATTTTTGCATACCAATGTATACAAGACGCATTGGGGGTACAAAAATGAGAAAATCCTTTTCTTTACAATCGTATCTCCTGTCATAAAAAAGCGCTCTTAGTTCAGTTCGGTAGAACGCGGGTCTCCAAAACCCGATGTCGTAGGTTCAAATCCTACAGAGCGTGATTCCGTTTATGTTATTTCGAATCACAATAAAAAAAACTTAACAAAACACAGTTGAATTGCAACTTGAATTTGACCTCCTGCAAGGAGGAGGTCAATAAAAAAAAAAAATGTTATTCAATCAAAGGTCCAACTGATCACCGCGTCTGTATTGTAAATATGCAGTTACAAATAATCCTGCTAAAGTAATAGGAATTAGACCTAAGACGATTCCAAATAGAAGAACTTCAATCATTTCGATTTGTTTGAGGAGATAAAAAGAAAGGTAAGATCTATCCCTAAATATTAATCTGAAAAATCCATGAATCTCAATGACCAAGAGTTACCAATATGACCAAGAATTCACAATTGACACGGGAAAGGACCGTAGAATACCTGAAGGAGAGATTTTTATGAATTTGTTCATTCAATTCATTTCAAATAAGTCGTATCTTGTTCAAACCAATCAATAGAGCTGGGGTTATAGTTGAAGCAGCCAATAGAAAACCGAAATAACTCGTTATAGTAAGCATGAAAGAGCTAAATTAGATATCTTCTTTTGATACATATGTTGATAAAACACTTACCTAAGTTTCCATTTTTGAATTTTATACTTACTTTAAACCATTGGATTCAGTAATAGGTTGAGTAATTGTCCATAATATCTCAAATCAGAAGAAAAAAAGGATCCGGGGGTTTATCGAAAAACCTTTATTTTCATTTTTTATTTCGAGTCCAACTCGATTCGAAGAAAAGCAACTTCCCTTATCCTTTTAGGTTCTATTCCATATTCTGTTTTTCCATATCAAGAAGTTCCATCTTGTAGTTCGGTCAAGAACAAGAAAGAACCCTTGTTTTGGATCTAATGTAACAATGGTTGCATTGCAAATATTGATTGTTCCAACTATGTTCTGTTTCTTTCATCAAATACTATCTACTCTAATCAATCTATTTCTATTATAGTATAGTAATAGTATATTTTTTGTACGACCAATCCATTACTTGAAATAAATGAAAATATTCGAACAAAAAAATGGGAACCATAAAAAGGGTTTATCAATTTTAGATATAATTAAATTGTGTGAAGATAATACTATCTTTCACTTTCAGGAATTAGTAGAACCCATTGATTCACACTTTCCCAAGACCTTTACTTTCTATTTCGAAGTCAATAATGGAAACCTTATAAAGAATTTATTTGAGGAATTTTCTATTGATCTATTGAATAACATACAATTATGCTGCAATTATGCATAGACAAGGAACAAAAAATAAGAAAGAAATTCTGTAGTATTTCATTTCGATACTGATCGAGACTGCGTTGCTGTGCCAGAGGAAGGATAGCTATACTGATTCGGTATACTCTAAATACACCTTTGGTACAAAATTGACAATCTCACAAAGATGAAATATCAGTGGTTTTCTCTTTACTGATCCCATCTTTCGCGGAATCAATTCCCTTTTTTTAATGTACAAGAATTTTTGGAGCTCAGCATGTCTGGAAGCACGGGAGAACGTTCTTTTGCTGATATTATTACCAGTATTCGATACTGGGTCATTC